TTTTTTTTTTTTTTTATTATTTATATAAAAATTATTAGAAACGGTAAAATAAAATTAAATAAAATAAATAATAAAAAAAATATGTAAAATAAATTTATAAATATTTATTAGTACTTATATATATATATATATATTAAATATTTAATTAATTAATAATATAATTAATTAATTAAATACTTATTAAATTATAAATTTATTAATTAATTAAATTTTTTTATTTAATAAATATTATATTAATAATATTTAATTTTTAATTAATTAATAATTGATTTATAATGATTTTTTAATTTAATTAATATTACAAAAAAAAAAATAAGAGAAGTAATAAAAATTTATTAATGTTTATTAAATATTTAACATAAAAAAAAACAATGTATATTAAATTTTTAATATAAAAAAAAAAAAAAAAAAATTCTATGTAAAAAAAAATGAGAAGTAAATAAATAATTATGTTTAGGGGAATTTATTAAAGGTTTATTTTATATATAAATTTTAGTAGTAATTTTTTATTATTTTAATAATAATAATGATATAAAATGTAGTAAATAAAATTAAAAATTTAAGAAATTAAGATTTAGTAATACAAAAATTAGTAACAAATTTTGTGCCAGCAGTTGCGGTTATACAAAAATTAAATTAAATTATTTCAGTTTATAAAAAATAAATTTTTTTGAAAAATAAATATTAAATTATTAGGTAAAATTTTAATTTAATTAAATTTTATATAAAAATTATGTTTTAATAAATTTTAATATAAACTAGGATTAGATACCCTATTATTAAAAATTTAAATTATAATACTAAAATAGTAGATAATTATTTATTGAAACTTAAATAATATGGCGGTATTTTAGTTCATTTAGAGGAATCTGTTTAATAATTGATAATCCACGAATAAATTTACTTAATTTAAAATTTTATATATCGTTGTTAAAAAAATATTTTTAATTAATTATAATATTTAAAAATTAAAATAAAAAATTAATTCAGATCAAGATGTAGATTATAATTAAGAATATAATGGATTACAATAAATTTATTTAAATGAATATGAAATTGAAAAATTTTATTGAAGGTGGATTTAAATGTAATTTTATTTAGTTTATTAAAATGATTTAAAATTAAAATATGTACATATTGCCCGTCACTTTCATTTTAAAATTGGAATAAGTCGTAACAAAGTAGAGGTACTGGAAAGTGTTTCTAGAAAGATCAAATTAGAGCTTGATAAAGTTTTTCATTTACATTGAAAGGAAATTAATAAAATTAATTAATTTGAGGGGGAAAAATTAAAAATTTAAAAATAATAAAAAAAATTTTAATACGAAAATGGGGGTTGGAGTATTATAATAAAAAAAATTTAAATTTTTATAGTAAATTAGTATTGTAAAAGAATTTTGAAATAGTTGAAAAATAATTTAAAATAAAGTAAATTTAATTTATTGTATCTTGTGTATCAGAGTTTATTAAATAAAATTATTTAAATAAGTAAATCTCGAATTTAAAAGAGATAATTAATTAAAAAAGTTAATGTAGTATAGTTATTTTTAATAATTAATTTGCAATGAAATGTTATTCGTTTTTAAATATATCTAGTTTTTTTAGAAATAAATTTAATTTAAAATTTAATTTTGATAATAATTTTTTAATTAATTATTATTAAATTAAATTAAATATTAAAAGGGATAAGCTTTTTAATAAAAATTTATAAAATAAAAAATATTATTAAAATTTTTAAAATTTAAATTGTTTAGAAATTTTAATTTTTTATAAAAAATTTTAATAAAAATAAGATTTAATAAAATTTTAAATTTTTTATAAAAAAAAATTTTTTTTTAAAAAAAAATTATTATAATGATAAAATTAGTATAAATAATAATATATATATATATATATTTATAATTAAATAAAAGGAATTCGGCAAAAATTTATATTCACTTGTTTATCAAAAACATGTCTTTTTGAAAATAATTTAAAGTCTAATCTGCCCACTGATAAATATTAAAGGGCTGCAGTATATTGACTGTACAAAGGTAGCATAATCAATAGTCTTTTAATTGAAGACTTGTATGAAGGATTTAATGAAATATAATCTGTCTCTTATTTAATAATTAGAATTTAATTTTTTAGTTAAAAAGCTAAAATAGATTTAAAAGACGAGAAGACCCTATAGAGTTTTATAATTAATTAATTTTGGGTTATATATATAATTTAAAATTAAAAATTAATTAATTATTTTATTGGGGTGATAAAAAAATTAATTAAACTTTTTTTTATTAAAGACATAAATAAGTGAATAAATGATCCATTATTAATGATTAAAAGAAAAAATTACCTTAGGGATAACAGCGTAATTTTTTTTTTTAGTTCAAATAAGAAAAAGAGATTGCGACCTCGATGTTGGATTAAGATAAAATATAAATGCAAAAGTTTAAAATTTTGATCTGTTCGATCATTAAAATCTTACATGATCTGAGTTCAAACCGGTGTAAGCCAGGTTGGTTTCTATCTTTAAAAAATTAAAATATTTTAGTACGAAAGGATCAAATATTTAAAATAATTTTATTAAAAAAATATTATTAATATTATTATTTATATATATATATATATATATAATTCACTATTTTGGCAGAAAAATGTAATGGTTTTAGAAATCATAAATATATAGATTATTATATAGATAGTATATGATAATTGAATATATAAATTTATTTATTGGGGGGTTAATTTTAATTATTGGGGTAATAATTGGGGTTGCTTTTTTAGTTTTATTAGAGCGAAAATTATTGGGATATATTCAAATTCGAAAAGGTCCTAATAAATTAGGTATAATAGGGTTATTACAGACTTTTTCTGATGCTATTAAATTATTTACTAAAGAACAAATTTATTTAAATTATTCTAATTATATAGTTTATTATATTTCTCCAATTTTAAATTTTATAATAAGTTTAATTATTTGAATAGTAATTCCTTATTATTTTAATATATTCATATTTAATTTAGGGGTATTATTTATTTTAAGTTGTTTAAGATTGGGGGTATATATATTATTAGTTTCTGGTTGGTCTTCTAATTCTAATTATTCCTTATTAGGAGGGTTACGAGCTGTTGCTCAAACTATTTCTTACGAAGTTAGATTAGCTTTAATTTTAATATCTAGAGTTATTTTAATTATAGATTTAAATTTATTTATATATAAATTATATCAGGATATAATTTGATTTTTATTTATAATATTGCCTTTAAGATTATGTTTTTTATCCTCAATAATAGCTGAAACTAATCGAACTCCTTTTGATTTTGCTGAGGGGGAAAGAGAGTTAGTTTCTGGGTTTAATATTGAGTATAGAAGAGGGGGATTTGCTTTAATTTTTTTAGCTGAATATTCAATAATTTTATTTATGAGAATAATATTTGTAGTAGTTTATATGGGGGGTTATAGAATAAGATTAATATTTTATTTAAAATTAGTATTTATTTCATTTTTTTTTATTTGAGTTCGAGGAACTTTACCTCGTTATCGTTATGATAAATTAATATATTTATGTTGAAAAATCTATTTGCCAGTATCATTAAATTATTTAATATTTTTTTTAGGTTTAAAATTAATAATTTGATTTTGTTTATAAAATAAATTTAGTATAAATTAATAGAATAAATATTCTTTCTTAAGTTTTCAAAACAAATGCTTATTTACAAGCTCATTAATTAATTAATTTTTAAAAATTAATTTATCTCATAAATTGATTAGTATTGGGTTAAAAATAAAATAAGAAAAATATAGGATAGTTAAAAGTTGACCTGTAAAAATATAAGGTGTTTCTACGGGTCGGGCTCCAATTCAAGTTAATAATAAAATAATGGAAATTAATGATCAAAATAAAAATTGATTTAGGGGGTAAAATTGAATTCCTTGGATTTTTCTGTTTCTGGAGAATGGAAGAATGATTAAAATGAGGATTGATATAACTAAGGCAATAACTCCTCCTAATTTATTAGGAATAGAGCGGAGAATAGCATAAGCAAATAAGAAATATCATTCAGGTTGAATATGAATAGGTGTAACAAGAGGATTAGCTGGGGTAAAATTATCAGGGTCTCCTAATAAGTATGGGTTAATTAATGTTAATATAATTAATAAGTAAATTAAAATAATAAATCCAATTAAATCTTTAAATGTGAAAAAAGGATGAAAAGGGATTTTATCAAAGTTTCTATTAATTCCTAAAGGATTATTAGATCCTGTTTGATGAAGAAATAGTAAATGAATTATAGTTAATATTATAATAATAAATGGGAATAAAAAATGAAAAGTATAAAAACGGGTTAATGTGGCATTATCTACTGCAAATCCCCCTCAAATTCAATTTACTAAATCAGTCCCTAAATAAGGAATTGCTGATAGTAAATTAGTAATTACTGTAGCTCCTCAAAATGATATTTGTCCTCAAGGTAAGACATATCCTATAAAAGCTGTTGCTATTAAAATAAATAAAATAATTACACCTACAATTCAAGTATGAAAAAAATTAAAAGAGTTATAATAAATTCCTCGGCCAATGTGAATGTAAATACAAATAAAAAAAAATGATGCTCCATTTGCATGAAGGGTACGAATTAATCAGCCATAATTAACATTTCGGCAAATATAATTAATTCTATTAAAAGCTATTTCAATATTTGCTGTATAATATATAGTTAAAAAAAGACCTGTAATAATTTGAATTCCTAAACATAAAGCTAATAAGGATCCAAAATTTCATATTGAAGAAATATTGGAAGGTGTAGGTAAATTGATTAAAGAATTATAAATAATGTTATAAATTGGGTGTATTTTTCGTATTGGTTTAAAATTTATCATTAGTTAAAAATTTGATCGTAAGGGTCCAAAAAAAATATTAGTAATTTTTACTACAGCAATAAGAGTAATAAATAAGTAAATAATTAATAATAATATTAAATAATAAGTATTATTATTATATAATTTAGTTAAGTTAATTTTATTTTCAAAATTAAAAAAAATATAATTAAAAAAAAAATTATTTATTTCATCGTTAAAATTAAAATTTAATCAAATTAAATTTTTATAAAAAATTAATCTTAATAAAATTAAAAAAAAAAATAATATAAAAGTTATTATATAATTTAAAGATTTAAATATTTCATTTGAAGCAATTCTAGCTACATAGATAAATAAGACTAAAAGACCTCCTATAAAAATCAAAAATAAAATATATGAAAATCAATAAGTATTAATAATTATTCCTGAAAGTAAACATAAAAAAAGAGTTTGACATAAAATTATTAATCCTATTGATAAAGGATGTTGAATAAATAATATAATAATAGAAAAAGTTAATATTAATAATGAGATAAATATTTTAATTTCAAAGAATAGTTTAATAAAAATAATAATTTTGGAGATAATAGATAAAGAAATTCTTTTTCTTTGAAGTTTTTAAAGATATTTCTTATTTTTGATTTACAAGACCAATGTTTTAATTAAACTATAAAAACTAATGATAAATATATATATAGTAAGATTAGTTATATTTATAGTAGGTAATATAATTTTTGTTTCACAACATAAACATTTGCTAGTGGTTTTATTAAGATTAGAATTTATTGTTTTAAGACTTTTTTTATTAATAATAATATATTTAATAATAATTAATTATAATTTATATATATTAATAATTTTTTTAGTTTTTTCAGTTTGTGAAGGAGCTTTAGGTTTATCAATTTTGGTAACTATAATTCGGACACATGGGAATGATTATTTTCAAAGATTTAATTTAATTTAATGATAAAATTTATATTTATATTATTATTTATTATCCCATTATGTTTTTTACAAAATATATTTTGATTGGTGTATTTATTTTTAATATTGATAATATTTATATTTATAAATTTAAGAATTAATATTATAAATTTTTGTAATTTAAGATATATATTAGGTTGTGATATAATTTCTTATGGTTTAATTATTTTAAGAATTTGAATTAGAGCTTTAATAATTATATCAAGACAAAGATTATTGAAAATAAAATTTTATTTAAATTTTTTTTTATTTAATATTATTATATTAATATTAATATTATTTTTAACTTTTAGGGTGATAAATATATTTATATTTTATTTGTTTTTTGAGGGGAGATTAATTCCTACTTTATTACTTATTATAGGGTGGGGCTATCAGCCTGAGCGAATTCAAGCAGGTATATATTTATTATTTTATACATTATTTGCTTCTTTACCTTTATTATTAGGGATTTTTTATATTTATATTAATAATTATAGAATAATAATATATTTTTTTAAGTTTAATAGATATGAATGTATTTATTTGTATGTTGCAATAATTTTAGCTTTTTTAGTTAAAATACCTATATATTTTCTTCATTTATGATTACCAAAGGCTCACGTAGAAGCTCCTATTTCTGGTTCAATAATTTTAGCTGCTGTAATATTAAAATTAGGGGGTTATGGTTTATTACGAGTAATAATAATTTTACAAAAAATTGGTTTAAAAATAAATTATATTATAGTTGTAATTAGATTAATTGGGGGATTATATATTAGATTGAAATGTTTTTGTCAAATTGATATAAAATCTTTAATTGCTTATTCTTCCGTGGCTCATATAGTAATAGTAATTGGGGGAATTATAACAATGAATTATTGGGGTTATTTAGGTTCATATATTATAATAATTGGTCATGGGTTATGTTCATCAGGTATATTTTGTTTATCTAATATTAATTATGAGCGATTGGGTAGACGAAGTTTATTCATTAATAAGGGATTAATAAATTTTATACCTTCAATAAGAATATGATGATTTTTATTACTTTCTTCAAATATAGCTGCTCCTCCATCATTAAATTTAATAGGGGAAATTAGATTAATTAATAGAATAATAAGATGATCTTGAATTACAATATTTATATTAATAGGATTATCATTTTTTAAAGCTGGTGAGAATTTATATTTATATTTCAATACTCAACATGGAAAATATAATTTAGGTTTATATAGATTTTCTAGGGGTATTTCTCGAGAGTATTTAACATATATATTCCATTGTTTACCATATAATTTATTAGTATATAATATTGATTATGTAATAATTTAATTCTATTTAAATAATTTAAAAAAAAATATTGATTTGTGGAATCAAAAATATGAGTAAATCATTTTAAATCATACAACATAAATTTTCTATTTGTTTTATTAGATTTTTTTTTTTTTTTTTTTATATATTAATAAATTTATTTATAATAATTTATTTTATTGTTAGAAATTTAACAATTATAATTGAATGGGAAATTATTTCTTTTAATTCTATTAGTATTGTTATATCTATTTTATTAGATTGAATATCTTTATTATTTATAATATTTGTTTTATTAATTTCGTCATCAGTAATTTATTATAGAAAAAGTTATATAAGATCTGAAATTAATTTGAATCGATTTATTATTTTAGTAATTATATTTGTTTTATCAATAATTTTATTAATTATTAGTCCTAATATTATTAGAATTTTATTAGGGTGAGATGGGTTAGGTTTAATTTCATATTGTTTAGTAATTTATTATCAAAATGTAAAGTCTTATAATGCTGGGATATTAACTGCTTTATCAAATCGTATTGGGGATGTTATGATTTTAATGGTTATTGCTTGGATATTAAATTATGGAAGTTGAAATTATATTTATTATTTAATATTTATAAAAAATGATTTTTTTATAAATGTTATTTCTATTATAATTATTTTGGCTGCTATAACTAAAAGAGCTCAAATTCCTTTTAGATCTTGATTACCAGCTGCTATAGCTGCTCCTACACCAGTTTCGGCTTTAGTTCATTCATCAACTTTAGTGACTGCTGGAGTTTATTTATTAATTCGTTTTAATTTGTTATTAGAAGATATATTTATATTAAAAATTTTATTATTATTTTCAGGGTTAACTATAATAATAGCTGGAATTAGAGCTAATTATGAATATGATTTAAAAAAAATTATTGCTTTATCTACTTTAAGACAATTAGGGTTAATAATAAGAATTTTAAGGATGGGGTATGGAGATTTAGCTTTTTTTCATCTTTTAACTCATGCTATATTTAAGGCTTTATTATTTATATGTGCGGGGGTGTTAATTCATATAATAAATGATAATCAGGATATTCGAATAATAGGGGGGTTAAGAATTTTTATTCCTGTGACTTCTTTATGTTTTAATATTTCAAATATAGCATTATGTGGAATTCCTTTTTTAGCTGGGTTTTATTCAAAGGATTTAATTTTAGAGGTAACAATAATAAGAAATTTAAATATAATAGTTTTATATTTATATTATTTTTCTACAGGTTTAACAATATTTTATACAATTCGTTTAATAATATATTTAATAATTAATGATTTTAATTTAATAAGAGTATATAATTTATATGATGAGGATTATATTATATTAAAAAGTATAATGATTTTATTATTTATAAGATTAATTTCTGGGAGAATATTAAGTTGAATAATTTTTTGTTACCCTTATATAATTTTTATATCTTTGAATATAAAACTAATAGTAATTTATGTAAGATTAATGGGTGGAATAATGGGTTGATTAGTTAGAAAAATAAATATTTATTCTGTTAATAAATTTTTAATAATATATAATTTAAATATATTTTTTACTTTAATATGATTTATGCCTAATTTATCAGTTTATGGATTTAATTATTATATTTTAAGATTTTCTAAAAATTTATATAAAAATATTGATATAGGTTGAAGTGAATTATTTTCTGGTTATGGGATATTTAATTTAATTAAAAATTATAGTTTAATTTCAATAATTTATCAAATAAATAATTTTAAAATTTATTTATTTAGATTTGTTTTTTGAATATTATTAATTATATTAATAATTTAAGTTTATTTAAATAGCTTAATAAGAGTATAATATTGAAGATATTAGGGTGATTATTTTAATCTTTAAATATTTATAAATAAATTATATTATTTTTACAATGAAAATGTAATGTTTTAAATAAACTATATAAATAGAAATATTAATGATTATTAATCACTAAAATTAAGTTAGAAGCTTAATATAAAATATTTCTAATTGGAATATAATTCAATAATATCATTAACAGTGATATACCTCTAATTTGGTTTCAATTAATCTAAATAAGAGGATAATTAATCCTAATCTTTTAAGTCGAAATTAAATGCAAATTTGCTTCTTATTTAAGATAAATTGAAGTTCAATATTTTTTGAATGCAAATCAAAAGTTTTAAATAAACTATAATCCTTAATTAGTTAGTTCAATTTAATATATTTTGATTTCATTCATGATATAATCCTAATAATAGAATAATAATAAAAAATAAATTAATTTTTCATCAATTAATTAAATTAACTATTTTAAATGTTATAATTAATGGGAAAATTAAAGCAATTTCAACATCAAAAATTAAAAAAATTATTGTAATTAAAAAGAAATGTAAAGAAAAAGGAATACGGGGTAATATTTTATGGTCAAATCCACATTCAAATGGGGAACATTTTTCTCGGTCTAAAATTGATTTTTTTGAAATAGAAAATGATATAATTATTAAGATAAATGAGATAAAAAAAATAATAATTGATATGATAAATAATAAAATAATTATTTATATTAATGATAATTAAACTTTTTGATTGGAAATCAAATATACTATATATATTATATAAATAATTAATTACCTCATCAGTAAATTGAAATATAAAGGAATAATCAAACAACATCGACAAAATGTCAATATCATGCTGCTGCTTCAAATCCAAAGTGATGATTTATAGAAAAATGGAAATTAATATGACGTATTAAACATGTTAATAGAAAAATTGTTCCAATGATTACATGTAATCCATGAAATCCTGTTGCTATAAAAAAAGTTGATCCATAAATTCTATCTGCAATAGTAAAAGGAGCTTCAAAGTATTCATATGCTTGAAGAATAGAAAAATAAATCCCTAAAATTACAGTAAAAAATAATCCTTGTGAAGTTTGAGTGAAATTATTTTGTATAAGGGCATGATGAGCTCAAGTAATTGTAATTCCTGAAGAAATAAGAATAATAGTATTTAATAAAGGAATTTGAAATGGATTAAATGGAGTAATTATTACAGGGGGTCATATAGCACCAATTTCAATATTAGGGGATAATCTTCTATGAAAAAATGCTCAAAAAAATGAAATAAAAAAAAAAATTTCAAAAATAATAAATAAAATTATTCCTCATCGTAAACCATTTGAAACTAAAATAGTATGTTTTCCTTGGTAAGTTCCTTCTCGACATACATCTCGTCATCATTGATATATAGTAAGTAAAATAATAATATAACCTAAAATTAATARATTAATTCTAAAGTTATGAAATCATTTAGTTAGGCCAGTTACTAAAGTTATAATTCCAATTGCTCCTGTTAATGGTCAAGGTCTATAATCAACTAAGTGATATGGGTGGTTATTATTTAAAGACATTAGTTTACTTCTCTAGAATATAATGTTCTAAGAATAGAAATAACATAGGATTGAATAATTGCAACTATAGATTCTAGAATTAATAATAAAATTTGTATAAAAATTAAAATTGAAATTAAATAAAAATTAATTGTATTTCCTATTCTTCTTAATAAAGTAATTAAAAGATGACCAGTAATTATATTAGCTGTTAAACGAATAGCTAAAGTTCCTGGTCGAATAATATTTCTGATTGTTTCAATTATTACTATAAAAGGTATAAGAATAGGGGGAGTTCCTTGAGGGATTATATGGATAAATATATGTTTAGTATTATTAATTCATCCAAAAATTATAAATCTTAATCAAAATGTTAGTGAAATAGAAAGGGATATATTTAAATGTCTAGTTCTAGTAAAAATATATGGAAATAATCCTAAAAAATTATTAAATAAAATAAAAAAAAATAATGAAATAAAAATAAAAGTTCTTCCAATTGATTTATTATTATTTCTTAATAAAATTTTAAATTCATTATGAAGTTTAATTGAAATGAAGTTTCATAATATTTGATGACGATTAGGAATTAATCAAAAAGAAAATGGGATAAATAAGAATCCAATTATGGTTCTTAATCAATTTAAAGGTAAATTAAAAATATTAGTGGAGGGATCAAAAATTGAAAATAAATTAGTTATCATTTTCAATTTAAATTTTTAAAATTTTTAAAATTTATTTTATAATTGTTATTTTTAATAGATTTATTATAAAAAATAAAATAATTTATTATATTAAAAATAATAAATAATAAAATAAAAAATAATAATGATAGAATTCAATTAATAGGTATTATTTGAGGTATAAAAGAATATTATTTATAATAATAATTTAAATTTGACATATTTATGTTATATTTTAACTAATTCTTTATTAAAATTTCATTAGAAGTAATTGCTAAATTACTATAATATGGTTTAAGAGACCAATACTTGCTTTCAGACATCTAATGTTTAATTATTAATTCATTTAATAAAATTTTTAATAGGAATTCTTTCAATTATAATAGGCATAAATCTATGATTAGCTCCACAAATTTCAGAGCATTGACCAAAAAAAATTCCTGGTCGATTAATAAAAAATCTTATTTGATTAAGGCGACCTGGGTTAGCGTCAATTTTAATTCCAAGTGCTGGGATAGTTCAAGAGTGAATTACATCTGTTGCAGTTACTAAAATACGAATTTGGTTATTTATGGGTAGAATAATACGATTATCTACATCTAATAATCGGAAATTATTAATATTAGTAGGTTGAATTATATATGAATCAAATTCAATATTGGAAAAATCTGAATATTCATATCTTCAATATCATTGGTGGCCAATTGATTTTAAAGTGATTAAAGGATTATTAATTTCATCTATTAAATATAATAGTCGAAGAGAGGGAAGAGCAATAAAAATTAAAGTAAAAGCAGGTAAAATGGTTCAAATTAATTCAATTATTTGTCCTTCAATTAAAAATCGGTTAGTATATTTATTAAAAAATAAATTAATTATTAAGTATGAAATTAAAATAGTAATTATAATTAAGATAATTAATGTATGATCATGAAAAAAAATAATTTGTTCTATTAATGGGGAAGCTCTATTTTGAAAATTAAAATTTGATCAAGTTGCCATTTCTAAAAAAAGGATAATCCTTTATAAATGGGGTTTAAATCCATTACATAAAATCTGCCATATTATTAGTTACTTAAAATAGGTAATTCATTATAAGAATGTTCGGCAGGGGGAGTATTTTGGTATCATTCGATAGAAGATGGCATATTATAAGAAAATAAAATAATTCGTTGATTAATTATTGATTCTCAAATAATAATAATAATTAATATTATTGAAATTAAGGAAATATATGATCCTAATGAGGAAATAATATTTCATGATATAAATCTATCAGGGTAATCTGAATAACGTCGAGGTATGCCAGCTAATCCTAAAAAATGTTGAGGAAAAAAAGTTAAGTTTACTCCTAAGAATATGGAAATAAATTGAATTTTTAGTAAATAAGGGTTAAGGGTTAATCCAGTAAATAAAGGGTATCAATGAATAAACCCTCCTAAAATAGCAAATACTGCTCCTATAGATAAAACATAATGGAAATGTGCTACTACATAGTAAGTATCGTGAAGAGTAATATCAATTGAAGAATTAGCTAAAACTACTCCTGTTAGTCCTCCTACAGTAAATAAAAATACGAAACCAAGTCTTCATAAAATTGAGGGTCTATAATTAATTTGTGTTCCATGTATAGTAGCAAGTCATCTAAAAATTTTAATACCTGTTGGTACAGCAATAATTATAGTCGCAGAAGTAAAATAAGCTCGAGTGTCAATATCTATTCCAACTGTAAATATATGATGAGCTCATACAATAAATCCTAATAATCCAATTGCTATTATTGCATAAATTATTCCTAGTGATCCAAAAGTTTCTTTTTTTCCTCTTTCTTGACTAATAATATGGGAAATTATCCCAAAGCCCGGTAAAATTAAAATATAAACTTCTGGATGACCAAAAAATCAAAATAAATGTTGATATAAAATTGGATCTCCTCCTCCAGCAGGATCGAAAAATGAAGTATTTAGATTTCGGTCAGTAAGAAGTATGGTAATTGCCCCAGCTAAAACAGGTAATGATAGTAATAAAAGAAGAGCTGTAATACCTACTGCTCAAACAAATAAAGATATTTGATCAAATGATATATTATTAATTCGTATATTTAAAATTGTAGTAATAAAATTAATAGCTCCTAAAATAGAAGAAATTCCAGCTAAATGTAAAGAAAAAATAGCTAAATCTACAGAAGATCCTCTATGGGCAATATTAGATGAAAGGGGGGGGTAAACCGTTCATCCTGTTCCTGCTCCATTTTCTACAATTCTTCTTGAAATTAGTAATATTAATGATGGGGGTAAAAGTCAAAATCTTATATTATTTATTCGTGGGAAAGCTATATCAGGAGCTCCTAATATTAAAGGTACTAATCAATTTCCGAATCCTCCAATTATAATTGGTATAACTATAAAAAAAATTATAATAAAAGCATGAGCTGTTACAATAGTATTATAAATTTGATCATCTCCAATTAGAGATCCTGGTGTTCCTAATTCTGTTCGAATTAAAAGACTTAAAGATGTTCCTACTATTCCTGCTCAAATTCCAAAAATAAAATATATAGTGCCTATATCCTTATGATTTGTAGAAAAAAGTCATATTCGCTAATAAAATGGCTGAGTTTAAGCGATAAATTGTAAATTTATTTACGAGAAATATCTCTTTTATTAAGCCTTATATTCAAAAAAAGAATGATATAAAATTGCAAATTTTAAGGTGAATTTTTTTCTAAGGCTTAAAGAAATTTTCTTTATAAATAATTTTGAAGATTATTAGTTTAATTTAACTTAAAACCTTAGATAAAAAAAAAGGTTCTAAAAATTATTCCTGAAAGGGAGATTAAACTAAAAAAATTAATAATTATAATATAATTATATTTAATAAAATTTTTAAATCATTTAAATTTAAATGAGTAAAATAATAAAGATGAATAAATAATTCGAATATAGACAAAAATTATAATTAAACTTGATATAATAAAAAAAAAAGTAATTAAAAATATATTATTTATAATAAAAAAATTAATAATTATTCTTTTAAAAAAAAACCCTAAAAGGGGGGGTAACCCCCCTAAAAATAAAAAATTAATTATAAGGGAAATTTTTAAAAAAAAATTTAAATTAATATTAAATAATTGATTAATAAAAAAAATATTATTTAAATAAAATATAATACATATAATTATAATTAAAAATGAATATATAATAAAAAATAATTTTCCAATTGATTCTCTAATTATTAAACTAGATATTATTCATCCTAAATTATTAATTGATGAAAAAGCTATTAATTTACGAATGGAATTTTGATTAAATCTACCCATTACTCCCATAATACAATTAAAAATTATAATAATTGAAATGAAATTAATATTTATATAGTAAGATAATAAAATTAAAGGGGGAATTTTTTGTCAGGTTATTAAAATAAAACAATTTAATCCGGATAATCCCTCTATAATATTAGGGAATCAAAAATGAAAGGGGGTTGATCCTATTTTTTTTAATAAAGAAGAATTTATTTTAATTGAAAATAAATCCTGAAAAAAAAAATTTAATATTAATAATTTTAATAAAATAGAAAATAAAAAATTAATAGGGGCGATTGATTGGGTTAAGAAATATTTTAAAGAAGCTTCCGAATTTAATAGATTTTTGGGGGAAGTAATCCGGGGGGTAAAGCTTAATAAATTAATTTTTAATCCAATTCAACCTCCTAATCCTGAGTTAGAGGAAATTGGGGTTAAAGTTTTAAAAAATAAGGTAAAAAAAAAAAATATTTTATTAGAATTAATTATAAATAATATTTAAAATAAGAATTTAATTATTATATGAAATTAAAATTCATTCATATAATATATATATATATATATATTTTAAATTTTATATTTTAGTGTAAGATGCACAATAATTTTTGATATTATTAGATATAGTTTAATTCTATAAAATATAATAAAGGTAAAAATTTACATAATTTATTCTATCAGAATAATCCTTTTATCAGGCACTTTATTTTTAAAAAAAAGGGATTTCCTTTATATTTGGGGTATGAACCCAAAAGCTTACCTTAGCTTATTTTTAA